ATTGGAACTATAGTTTCCCATTTTTTAGTAACAGTATCCATTAAAAAGGAATTCTCTAGCATTTGACTCTTTACCGCCGAAGGATTTATTGATACACTTAAAAGATAACCCAGAAAATAGAAAGCAAATTTTGGGAATTGGTTTATGTGGATCCTACAAGGTTGAGACCAAAAGTGAAAATGACATTGCCAAAAATTGAAAAAATAAGATTTACATTTCTTCATCAGAAGATGAGTCCCTTTTGAAGCCAGAATGGATTTTCCTTGATATCTAACATAATGCATAAAAGGATCCTTGAACAACCATAGGGTTTTATGAAAATCATTGCAACAAAGTACTACAAGATGTTGTTCTATTTTTTCATAGAAATGTGTTCGCTCAAGAAAGGTTCCAGAAGATGTTGATCGTAAATAAGAGGATTGTTTACGGAGAAAAACTAATATGGATTCGCATTCAACTACATAAGAATTATGTAGGAATACATATATTCTTGGATTCTCTTTTGAAAAACCATAACTAGATTTTTTGAGAGTAATGAGATTTTTCCAATTATGATATTCGTGAAAAAATAATTGTAATAAATGTAAAGAGGGAACATCTTGTATCCAGCATTGTAAAATTTGAACCAAAAATTCTAGATGGACGGAATAGGGTATTAGTATATCTGATACATAATTTAAATGTAAAAATTTGTCCTCAAAAAATGGAAATATTGAATGAATAGATCGTAAATTCTGAGATTTTGGTATTTCTTTTTTTTCCTCGAGGGAAGATATTAATCGCAGCGAGAAAGGAATTTCCACAATGACAGCAAGACCCTCTGATATCATTGGAGAATAAAAATTCTTGTTGTGCCCAACGAATCTATTTTTGTTAGAATCATTAACAGAATTGATCAAATGATTCTGTTGGTACATTCGAGTAATTAAACGTTTCACAAGTAATGAGCTAAATTTTTTGTCATAATCTGAAATTTCCGCAGATTCATCAAAATTTGATCCATTTACATTTAAACCATGATCATGAGCAAGTGAATAAATAGACTCTTGAAAGAGAAGCGGGTATAAGAAGTGTTGTTGTTTAGATCTAGTTTTTTCTAAATATCCTTTTAATTCTTCCATTTTTAATTATTAATTAGACTTGAACCAGAAACATTTCTTGGGTCAGCAAATGATACATAGTGCGATATGGTCAGAACAAGTATGTATATAAGGTATATATACAGTGATAAAAGTGACCTCGAAAACAGAAAGTCTAATCTCTAGATCTTCTTCCTATCTTTCCAGATCAAATTGGTTTATGTCCGTTAACATAACAAGAAAAAGAAAAGGTTAAAAATCCTTTATTTTTGCAACCCAATCGCTCTTTTGATTTTGGAATCACTTTATCAGTATGCTCTTTCTTTTACACATCCATCTCTACTCTGCCCTATCCATAATGGAGAATAGTTAGGATTCATTCAAAAAGTAAATGATGATCTACTCACAGGAGAACCCTTTCCCGTATCAGGTACTAATCCATTTTTAACGTCTAATTAGATTAGATCAGGTAACCATTCAAATTAAGAACATAAGCTCGTCGCTTTTTCTTTACCGAGAATTGGAGCCATAAGACTCTATCCATTTATTCACTCGACCAAACAGTAAATGTGAATTCATTTTACCCCCTTCCTAAAATCAAAGGTTTTTTGTACCGATCTAGTAAGGATGATCCATTTTTAGAATTCTACATTACTAATTAAATTAATAATTAATATAATACGACATGCTATTTTTTATAATACGACATGCTATTTTTTCCATTCATTACCCTTACGGATCAGTCGTGGTCTTATAGACTCTACCAAAAGTCTGGACGAATTTGTTACTTCATCCCAATGTGTAAAAGATTATAGCCGCACTTAAAAGCCAAGTACTCTACCGTTGAGTTAGCAACCCAGATAAATGAAATATCTATAAAGAGTAGATATCATCGAAATCAAAATAAGAAGAATTAAAAAAAAAAAATGGATTGCGCGATCCCACCAAAAAAATATTATATTGAAATAAAAATTAACAACAAATTTGAAAAGAAAAAATCAACGATTTGATTAATTAAAGTTTTATTAAAGTTAAGGGGAAGGAAAAACCCGGCGCGGATCCGATTCAAATATAACCAATTTCCAGATAAAAAAAAATTACAGACTTTTATTTCATTTTTTACCAATTCAAAAAAATTATCATCATTAGTCATTAATAAATAAATTAAATAATTAAAGAACCAAAATAACCAATATAAATATGGGTGGGGATAAACAGATCCATTTTTTTACGATCGAATTATATTTGTTCAATACACCATTTGTCAATATGAATTGCACGTTAAAAAAAAAAAATCCAATTAATTGAATAAATCAAATAAAGACTTGTGTTGGATTGGCACAACGAAAAATAAAAAAATCCAAAATGTGGAAAAAAAAGAAGAAGTGAAGAAAATCTCAAGTTTATTCAATCAATAGAAATAGAAGTACAATAAAAAAAATTAACTCGTTTTGGTCGGTAAATTCTCCAAACAAGAAAAAAAGTAGGGGTGTATAGAAAAAAAGACAAGTGTTAAGTACAAAATTATAGAAAACTATATACTAGGCACTATCATTTTGTATTTAAACAATCTAAAAATCTTTTGATTAATTCAAAGTTCTTTAGACAATTAATTCCGCTTTCTTGAAAATATCATGAACAGTTCTTGTGGGTTGAGCTCCTTTTTCAAGAAAATATAGAATAGCTGGAACGTTTAAATAAGTTTGATTTTTTATCGGATCATAAAAACCCACTCTCCAAAGATCTCTTCCTTCTCTTCGGGATCGAACATCAATTGCAACAATTCGATAGATGGCTCATTGGGATAAATAAGCAAAGCCCCCCCCCAGAAACGTATAGGAGGTTTTTTCCTCGTACGGCTCAAGCAATAAAGAATGATTCTAAAATATAAAATAATTGATTCCATTTTAAAATAAAAAATTTTTAAAATAAAATGGAATTTCAACTTTATTAAAATTTATATTTATTTATTTTTTAATATTATATTTATTTATTTTTTAATATTTATTTTTCATATTTTCATATTTATATATTTTTAATATTTAATTTAAAATTTAAATAATATAATAATATAAATAATAATAATATTATTTATTATTATAATAACAATAACATTATATAATAAATAATAAAATAATTTATTATTATTTATAATATAATATATTTAGTTATTATTTATAATATAATATATTTAGTTATTATTTATAATATAATATATTTAGTTATTATTTATAATATAAATAGAATTAGAATATATATTCTATTTATATTTATTTTAATATTCTATATTCTATTTATTTGAATTATTTTATTATTTATTTGAATTATTCTATTTATATTTTATTTATTTTTTTTTTTATATGTTTTATGTGATTTAAAGATTTAAATATGATATGAAAATATATAAAATATAATAAATTATAAATAATATAAAATATAGATTATAATAAATTATAAATAATATAATTTACAAGTATAAATACAAGTATAAATAAAGTATAAATTTATTTTTATTAATTTTTATTAAATTATTATTTTTATTATTTATTAAATTAATAATATTAAAAATATAATATTAAAAATATTAAAAAAAAAAATGAAAAAATTATTTAATTCTTTTTTTTTTTTTTATTTTATAACATAAAAGAAAAAACGAAACTTCATTCATTTGTATTCATAACTCAAGTTGGGTAGCTCTGAAAGAATTCGAATAGAAATCCTTAGAATTTTTTGAGTCGTCTGTAACCTTTTTTGTTTGTCTCATCTCAAATCTATTTTTGTTTTTTTTTTTTCCTTATTATATTTATATATTATAATATAAATATAATTTAATTCTTTATTGATCCAATTGTTGAGACAGTTGAAAATAGTATTTCCTTGTTCCGGAATCCTTAATCTTTGCTTTGTTGAATCATTGGGTTTAGACATGACTTCGGTGATTTTACTCTTTCAAAACGGCAGCAACATACCCTTTTTCTATGGAAAAATTATATGAATAATGGATTCCATTGTAATACACTTTTGATCAAAATAGTTTTACCAATTTCAACAAGTTTGTTTGACTTTTTGATTTCAAATTGTTAGAATTTGAGCCTTTTTATTTCTATCCTAAATTTACGATATATTTACAAAGTTGGTCCAGCTTATTAATTGGCATTAACCCTAGATTCTTTCCCTCGATATGATAAATGAATCATTACTTTCTACTCGAGCTTCATCATGTACTATTTTTTTATTACTTACAACCCAACAAGAATTGGATTACTAGTGGAACAGAACAAACCATGTCGAGCTAAGAGCATCCTCATTTCTATAGAGAATGGTGGATGTAAGAATCCACATAAGTGATCACGTCCTTCAAGTCGCACGTTGCTTTCTACCACATCGTTTCAAACGAAGTTTTACCATAACATTCCTCTAATTTCGAAGCAGAATGGAATTGATTCAATATGGAATCATGAATAGTCATTGGCTCAATCAATACATTTTTTTTTAGTACATACTTTTTTATCCATTTGTTATAGATAAAAAGTCTTTATCCTAAGATAAGAAGAAATCTCAGCAAGACAAGAAAGGAATAAGAATCCAAATTAACCCCCCTATTTTAGCCTATGAAGGAAATCCATTTAGGTTTAAAAAAAAAAAAAATGAAAAATCACTGTATTCTTGGTTAAGACCTATTTACATCTTCAACAGATTGTTTGGAACGATCAGTTACGAAAAAAAAAAGAATAAATCAGAACCAGAAGAGTATGATCTCTCCATAGTCATCCATCATATACAATGAACATTTGTTCCCAAGGGTAATTATATATACTTATTTATTTAAATAATGTAATGACAAATTTTTGCACTTTTAACTAAAATTTGTTGACTACAAAAATAGAAAATAAACAATACATAATACATATATACATATATATTATATGGGCATAGAACTCGGTCATTTTTTGCAATTTTTTTTTACTTTACGTTTTTTCATCAATCCAATTTTCTTAAGTAAATTGAATAGAATATATGAATTTCCCCCTGAGTCGCTACATTAACTTAAAAATTTTTTATTCATTTGAACCGGATACATAAATAGGTCAAAATATGATTCCTATTTAAATTTGACTCCATCTAAATTTAGGGGCTTTATTAATTTAAGTGATAGAATTATCTCCAAAACTTTTATTCTTTTGTTTAGTCTCCACATAGCATAGACTGTGGAATACCCTATTCACTTACTTTAGGCTTAAAAAAAAAATAGAGAGATTTTTTGCATTTTGATTCTGAAGAATTAATCTGGGACGGAAGGATTCGAACCTCCGAATAGCGGGACCAAAACCCGATGCCTTACCGCTTGGCCACGCCCCATTTGGATTTCTATTTGACACTAATAAACATTATTACCTTTGGGGGGTATTCGTCAATTCCAGACAATATGACAATAAAAATAAATAAAATAAATACATATAGGATATCTTGTTATTCTTGCTGGTATTCGATACATATAGATATAGAATATCTAATACATTGATGATTATGTATAATTCAATTAAGATATTGTATGAAAGTGTAATTACTTGTATTCTCATTTGAAAATGTGAGGATTTTGGATTTGAATTTTTTGTGGGGAGTTCAGTTCAAATCAAAGAAAAAGAAGGATTTTTTACCTACCTTCTTTCTGAATTTTCCCTTATATCAATAATTCAATAAAAACTAAATTATCTACAAAAACAATTGTTTGTTATGCTTAATATCTTTTTTAGTTTAAATTGTATCTGTCTTAATTCTGCCCTTTCTTCAAACAGTTTTTTATTCGGTAAATTACCCGAGGCTTATGCTCTTTTCAATCCAATTGTAGACATTATGCCCGTCATACCTGTACTTTTCTTTCTCTTAGCTTTTGTTTGGCAAGCTGCTGTCAGTTTTCGATAAGGTTCTTTTCTATGAAGTTCTTAATACTATACTGAAAATATTCAGAATTTATTCGATAGAAAAATTCTAACAATTATTTATTCATAAGATTATATGAGTCTTACATTACAAATCCTCTATTAAGATTAAAAAATGAGAATTTTTGTATATTGGATAAGGGCAACGATGGGTTTTGATCAGTCCATTTTCCCTTTCTTTCGTCCGTCCTTCTGGTCAGCAAGGACTTTATTATATTAGATTAGGTTTTTCCACAATACTTAATTGTTAGTATTACAATAAATCAATAAATATTTTGTTAACGAAAAAATAAGAATCTTAATTAAAATAAAAAAAAAAAAAATTCATGAATTTGAAAATTTATTCTTTTTTTTTTTTTAGATTTAGAAAAAAAAAACACTTAATTAAAAAATTACTTAATTAAAAGATTAAAAGAATTTGTTCTTTATCTTTCATATTTTTGTGTCATGTCAAATCAAAAAAATAGTAAATGTGTTACAACAAAACTCAAATGGATAATCTATTCCCTTTTACCCCAAAAATGATCTTATCTTGGAGATTGTGTAATGCTTACTCTCAAACTCTTCGTTTATACAGTGGTTATATTCTTTGTTTCTCTCTTCATTTTCGGATTTTTATCTAATGATCCGGGACGTAATCCTGGGCGCGAGGAATAAAAAACTAAAAGGTTTTTATCACTTTTCCTTGCTTTTTCTAAATATTTTTTTTTTTTTTTATGTATTCCGTAGAGTTAACTATGATAAAATGAAACAAAGGATCGATATTTTTCGAATTCCAAAATATCAAGTGACCGGAAAAAGCGGAGAGAGAGGGATTCGAACCCTCGGTACGAATAACTCGTACAACGGATTAGCAATCCGTCGCTTTAGTCCACTCAGCCATCTCTTCTAGTTTGGCATTGGAATTTTTTATGTTTATGTAACACTTAAAGTGGCGATTGATTAATAAAAATTCGCCTTACCCTTTAATTTTAAAATATTTAATATAAATTTTAAAATATTTAATATAATTTAATAATATTTAATATAATTTTAATAATATTTAATATAATTTAATATAAAATATTAAATATAATTTAAATATTAAATATAATTTAAATATAATAAAATAATATTATAATAAAATTATAATAAAATAATATAAATAATATAATTATAATAAAATAATATTAATTTAATAATTATTAATTTAATAATAATAATTAAAATTAATAATAAATTAAATTAAAATTAATAATAAATTATTAATAAGATTTTTTTACTTAATTCTTAATTATATTTAATTATATTATATAATATTAATTATATTATATAATTATATAATACTTAATTATATAACTTATATTACATTATATAAGTTATATTAATATAATTTATATTATGATACATTAATATTTATTATTTTAATTTATATTTATAATAATTATTAATTATATTTTATATTTAATTATATATATTTTTATTATTTTTTATATATTTTTATTATATTTATATATTTTTATTATATTTATATATATATATTATATCAATATATATATTATATCAAATATCAATTTTATTTATATTAATTTTATTTATATTAATTATAATTATAAGTTTTTTATAATTACAAGTTTTATATAGTTTCATATATTATATAAAATAATTATATAAATTATAGTTTCATATATTATATAAATTATAAATGTATATATATTCTAATTATATAGATTATAAGTCAAAAAAACTGACTATGAATTAGCTTACTATGATATCTATTTCGATATCTATTTACTTATCTTACTAATTATTATACTATACTATTTATATTATATATATTACATTATATTATATATTAAATTTATATTTAATATTTATTAAATGTATAATATTTATTATTATAAATGTATTTTAAATATATTACACTATTATATATTATTTATATATTATATTATATTTATATTATTAAATTCATAAAATTCATATTTCATATATTATATTATTAAATACATTATTCATTAATAATATTTATATACATACATACATATATTATATATTTTATTATATATATATATAATAAAATATATAATAAAACAATATATATAATAAAACAATATAATATATATATGAAATATGAATTATTATGAATATGAATTATTATGATATAATAATATATGAATATGAATTATTATGATATAATAATATATGAATATGAATTATTATGATATAATAATATATGAATATGAATTATTATGAATTATTGATATTGAATTAATATTTTTAATCCTTAATTAATTAAATTATATTTGAAATTATATTTGAATTTATAATTAAATATTAAATTAAACTTATTTACTTGACTTTTTAAAGTGACAAATTTGGTTTGAGGACTTAAGCTTAAGATCCATCTAATTGACCCAAATTCATAAGATCTGGCACTCCAAAAATTAATTGGAAAATAAAGGTGGAGTGCCAGATTCTGGTAGAATTTTTTTTTTATGTCCAACTTCAATAGCTCCTTCAAGTCAGAACTATCAGTAACGACTTATAACGAAACAAAAAATCTAACTCATTATTCTTTTTTATATTTATTATAGTTAAATAAGCTTTATTCACGTATTGGGGATTTTATCAAGTCCCTGTCAAGACAGAATATGTGTCAAGATTCCAATTTTCATCATTCTAATACTATCTTTATTATGTCTCACTGCTTTGTTCGACAAATAGCTAATAAATATACAATAATGAAATTGTAGCGGGTATAGTTTAGTGGTAAAAGTGTGATTCGTCCTATTAAGAATTTAAATAGTTAAAGGGTCTTTCAGATAATATTCTAATAAGAAACTTTATTTCTTAAAAAGGGTAATCCTTTACCTTACATTTGAGGAAAAATAAAAATTCTCGTGATTTTTATCCAACAGTCATTCTTTTTTATTGACTAAAAAATATTGGATCATATGGAATTGCGAAGCATAATTTTTTTTTGAGTTGATTCAACTTTTCCAATTGAATGAGTATGAGTAAAGGGATCCATGGATGAAGATAAAAAGTGCATTTCTAATCGTAACTAAATCTTCCATTTTTTTATTCAAAAGGGGATTGAAGCCAAATAGCTCGAAAATGGTGGCTTTGGTTTACTAGAGCTATCAACATATTGTTTCAGCTCGGTGGAAACAAAATTCTTTTTTATTCCTCAGGATTCCGCGAGTCGAAATAAGGAACGAAATAACTAGACAGATTTGATAGAAATTTCCTCTTCTAGAAGGATCATCTATAAAGCAAGTAAGAAAAGCTGACATGGATGTTATGGATCCCATTTTTCAGATTTACGATGACTCCCTTTTCATACAACATAAAATTTTTATGTTTTTCTTCTTGTATGCCTTAACTCTGGGAATACATGGATCTTCCATAAAGGAGCCGAATGAAACAAAAATTTCATGTTCGGTTCTGAATTAGAGACGTTAAAAATGATCAATCAACGTCGACTATAACCCCTAGCCTTCCAAGCTAACGATGCGGGTTCGATTCCCACTACCCGCTCTATATCACTTTTATACATCCATCATTGATTCAGATATGCATTCTTATTTGTTTGCCCAAATTTCCGCATGCAATCCAATTCTTATTTTATTTTTTATTATCCAGATAGGATAATAAAAAATAAAACAGGAATGAAAAGCAGCAGCGTCCATTGTCTAATGGATAGGACAGAGGTCTTCTAAACCTTTGGTATAGGTTCAAGTCCTATTGGACGCAATTTTTTTCCATCTATTTTTTTTTAGTAAGAATCATAATTTTAGGTTTGTTCCTGAAGTAGAAACAATTTGATCTGTTCCTGAATAGCCTCCTTCAAAATGGCTTCTGCTTGCTCGGTGAATGTCTTAGTAGAAGATATAATTTCTTGGAACTGAGGTTTACTCTTTTTTAAGTAAGTACGTAACTCAGCGAGAAATTTCTTTACCTGTCCAATCTCTAACGGATCAAGATATCCATTTGCTC